CTCGCTTCATCCAAATGTGTAAAAGATCCTAGCCGCACTTAAAAGCCGAGTACTCTACCGTTGAGTTAGCAACCCGAATATAAAAAGTTTATGTAAATACAATCAAAAAAAAAAGATAGATAAATGTCAAAATTTATAGACCACCTCTTCGTTCTTATGTTATCGACTTTTAAATCAAAACCCCTATTCTTATTATATCAAAGAGAATTCAAGGAATCCCATCATTTGAATAATATAAGGTAAAAATCAAACCGCTCGGACAAAAATAAATTTATCGACTTATCACGATGAATTATATTTGTTCGATACACTGTTGTCAATATAAATGTTGAGAAATAATACAACGGAAAAACAAAATAAATATAAATGGAATTTTTTCAATACTATTAAAAAAAGGGCTTGTGTTGGATTGGCACTACATAGCCGAAAAAGGTTTAGATAGAGGAATAAAAAAATACCAAGTAGAAAAAAATATCAGATTGAATCAATAATCAATAATAAGTAACTAGAATAAAAAAGGGAGGATTCCTTGGTTATTACTTATTAGTATTCAACGAAAACCGACCAATTGAAGGAACTCCCAGAATTTTATATTTCTAGGATCAAGCAACTCGAGTTTTGTCGTTCTAGAACATGAGATTTTATAGAAGCAATGAAAAATAGATATGAGTAGAATCCAAAAAAGGAAAAAAGTATATATATAAATACAAAAATTTATATAAGAATTACTATCCCTTTCTATTTCTTTATTTCCTTAATTCAATTTTGTTTGATTAGGACCAAGTTACTTAAAAACCTCTGCCTTTTTTAAAAGATCCCGAACAGTTCCTGTGGGCTGAGCGCCCTTTTCAAGGAAATATAGAATAGCAGGAACGTTTAAATAACTTTGATTCTTTATCGGATCATAAAAACCTACGTTCCGAAGATCTCTTCCTTCTCTTCGGGATCGAACATCAATTGCAACGATTCGATAGACGGCTCATTGGGATAGATCTAAGTAAATGAACAAGACCCCCCCTAGAAACGTATAGGAAGTTTTCTCCTCGTACGGCTCGAGAAAAAACGATTTGGAGTTTTGTCTACGTATAGAATTCTAATTTCTGGCAAAGGAGTTGATAAAATAAATTAGAATGGGATTTAACTCATTTTTTTCTTCCTCCTTCCTGAAAAAATAAAAATCATTTGTACCCATAACTCAAGTTGGATAATTCTCAAAGAGCTTAAAAGAAAAAAATCTTTAGGCAATTTATTTAATTTTTTGAATGGTCTTTAACCCCCTCTTGCTTGTCTCATTTAATCTTTATTATTATCCAGTTATTGAGACAATTGAAAAACGGTGTTTCCTTGTTCTGGGATCCTTTTTTTTGTTTTAAATCAGTGGGTTTAGACATTACTTCGGTGCTTCTTAATCCTTACAAAATGGCAGCAACATACCCCTTTTGTGATTTCTTTCTATCAAAGAATCATATAAACGCTCGATTCCCGCGTGATACACTTTGAATCGAAAGACTTTTCTCAATTTCAACAAATTTTACTTTTGAATTAAAAACTTGACTGAATCGGATCCTTTCAATTGATATATTGATATACTTACAAAGTTGTTCCAATTTATTGATTGGTATTAACCCTAGATTCTTGCCCCCTGAAAGATGAATCCATACTTTCTACCCGAGCTCCATCATGTACTATATTCATTACAACCTAACAAAAAAGGATTCTAGTGAAAACAGAACAGATGTCGGGTCAAGAGCACCTTCATTCATAGAAAAGGTGGCGGATGTAAGAATAAAAATCCACAACGGATCGTGTCCTTCAAGTCGCACGTTGCTTTCTACCACAGCGTTTCAAACGAAGTTTTACCATAACAAAAAATTCCTCTAATTTGGAACCCATATGGAATTGATTCAATTATGTAATCATGAATAGTCATTGGTTCCGTCGATACATAAACATATTAATCTATACCCTTTTTTCTTCTATACAAAGATGGCAAAAATTTTTTTGAAGCAATCTTAGCAAGATCCCACCTATTATTGTATGTTATTGTATGAATGCAACACTTTAACTTTACTTTTTATTAAAAAAATTAAAATATCTGTTTCTTTTCGAATTGAACCATCAACGATTTAAAGCAGATAAATGGATTGACAAAAAAAAACCATTTTATTTTTTTGTGTGAGATAGATAAAAAAGACCGATTGAAGAGAATATTTAAGTACTTGTTCTTAAGTACTTGTTCTTTCGATTCGAATTTTATTAATAAGATAAGATGAACGAATTAGGGGTTTTTCGTATCTATGAGATAGACTGAACTACAGTCTTTATTATGGATCCGTTACATATGTAACTTGATTCGTTATTAATGAGATTCGGACATACACAGATATACATATATTTAAAATAAGACCTCCTATTATTATATATTTAAAATAAGACCTCCTATTACTGTTACTAATTAAGAACTATCTATCCCACGACGCTCTGGGAATGCTGAATCAGA